AGAAAAGAGTAGATAAAATTTGATACCAAGCTATATACGAGTCTTTCACATCCTCTTTTTTATATTTCATTAATTCAATTTCATTTTATTAAGACTTAATTCTGTAAAAATCCCTGACTTCTTTGAAATATCATGAACTGTTCTTGTTGGTTGAGCGCCTTTTTTAAGAAAATCGAGAATAGCAGGAAGATTTAAATAAGTTTGATTTGTTATCGGATCATAAAAACCCACCTTGTGAAGATCTCTTCCTTCTCTTCGGGATCGAACATCAATTGCAACGATTCGATAAACGGCTCATTGGGATAGATGTATATGAATAATACCCCCCCCTAGAAACGTATAAGAGGTTTTGGCCTCGTACGGCTCGAGAAAAAAAAATTCAATGAGTAGAAGTTAACTCTCTGTATAAAATTAAAATATTAAATAGATTAATAAAAACATTAAATCAATTAGCCAGTATTGAAACCCTAAATATTTTTTTCCATAAGAAGCATTCGTAACATTCGTACTCTCGTAACTCAAGTTAAATAACTCTCAAATATCTCAACAGAGAATCCTTAAGTACTTTTTTTATTGAGTAGTCTCTAACCCTTTTTTTGTTTGTCTCATTTTTTAGAATCAATTTTGATTCTTCATTCTAATCTAGTTGTTCAAACAATTGAAAACTGGATTTCCTTGTTTCAGGATTCTTTATCCTTACTTTGAATCTTTGGGTTTAGACATGACTTCGGTGATCTTGAATCGTTTTATTAAAAAAGGGCAGCAACACGCCCCTTATTTTGTTTATGATTTCTTTTCTTTCTATCAAAGAATCATACAAACGCTTGATTCACGCATGATAAACTTTTTATTCAAAGAATTTTACAATTTTAAGAAAATTTCCTTTTCCATTGTAAAATTGCTTGAAAGGGCTTTTTTTTTTTTCAATATAAAAATAAAAAGACTTACGAAGTTGTTCCAACTTATTGATTCGCACTAACCCTAGATCCTTACTCCTGCGAAAGGAATAAAAACTTTATATTCTCCTCGAGCTCCATCCTGTACTCTTTTTTATATTCCAAAAAGGTGTAGAACTCTAGTAAAATAGAACACAAAATGTCGAGTCAAGAGCACCTATATTCCTATATAAAAAGTGGCGGATCCAAAAATCCACAGCCGATAATGTCCTTCAATTCAAGTCGCACGTTGCTTTCTACCACATCGTTTTAAACGAAGTTTTACCATAACATTCCTCTAGTTTGTGTAATTGATTCAAGTATGAAATCATGAATAGTCATAGTTCAGTCAGTATATCGTAATCTATACTTTTTCTTTCTCTATGAATGGAATAGTGAATTTACGCGTAAAAGGTTCAGTCAGAATTCAAATGAATTCCCATATTAGATATTAGATTGTATATATGTCAAATCTAAATTTGAATAGAAATCTATATTTATATATATATAAATTATATAAATATAGATTTTTTTTTATTAAAACTCGTAGAATCCATGGTTCTACCTTACTTACCCGCATCACGCAAAAATAAAAAAAGCAACTAGATTTTTTTATTTTTGGTTGAAATGATGAAAAATAAGTTGCTTCTTCTTTTGATTTCAATATTTGATTCTTAAAAAATATTGTATTTTTAAACCGAAAGAGAAAGATGGTGTACAAAGGCAATAGAAGATTGATTCTGATACTCTGGGACGGAAGGATTCGAACCTCCGAATAGCGGGACCAAAACCCGTTGCCTTACCGCTTGGCTACGCCCCATTTCGAGTTTTATTCAAGACTACTAAAAGAGTAATATTGCTATTGGTTGTTCGTCAATTCAATTTCAGCCCAAATTAAATATAGATTACATTGGTGCTAGAGTTTTGACACGTGTAGATAGCAAATAAAACTTACTTTATTGATCATTACATAGAATTCAATTAAGATATTGTATGAAAATATTATTTCTTTAATTCTCATAAGAGAATTAAAGGATTTTTGATTGAGTAAGTTCAACAAAGTCTTTTTAGACTATCTTTTTTTATTTTTTTCCTTATATAAAAAATATATTAATAACTCAATCAAAATAAAATTATCCACAAAAGCACCAATTTTTGTTATGCTTAATATATTTAATTTGATCTGTATTTGTTTGAATTCTGCCCTTTTTTCAAGCACTTTTTTAGTCGCCAAATTGCCAGAGGCCTACGCCTTTTTGAATCCAATCGTAGATGTTATGCCCGTAATACCTCTTTTCTTTCTTCTTTTAGCCTTTGTTTGGCAAGCCGCTGTAAGTTTTCGATGAAATTCTTAATACTGTCTTCAAAAAAATTCACGATTTTTATTCTTCCAACAATTCAAAAGATCAAAAAAATCTTGACGTATGAACGAACTCTCAATTCAAACATTTCATTTTTTTTGTAGCCATACTAAATCTGGATCATTCCATTTCCTAAATTTTATCCTCTTTTCCCTAAATGAAAGAACCTAATTAGATTCGAGTTCACAAAAAAAAATATCTAGATGTTGGTATGCAAATCTGTTTGAATATGAAAGTCTCGACTATTATTTTATTACAAATGACTTTCTGAAACCCTGTGTTTTTTTTTATTTTTTTTCTAAAAAAAAAAAATCACTTGATTTATTGGTATCAAAATTAGATATTTGGTATAAAAATAGAGAATCTATTCTCTTTTTTTTTTTAGTAAGATCGTGGAGATTGTGTAATGCTTACTCTCAAACTTTTTGTATACACTGTAGTTATATTCTTTGTTTCTCTCTTCATATTTGGATTCCTATCTAATGATCCAGGACGTAATCCGGGACGTGAAGAATAAAAAAGAAAGGTTTTTTATTGCTTTATTTAATTAGTGGAAATGCTCGAATTTTATTAGGATTTTATCTATTACATATCATTAAAAGGAAAAAGGGAAAGAGAGGGATTCGAACCCTCGGTACGATTAACTCGTACAATGGATTAGCAATCCAACGCTTTAGTCCACTCAGCCATCTTTCCTAATCGAAAAGGGATACTTATTAGGTTCATTAGACAAAAAAAGGCTTGAAAAAGAACCTTCTCCACTTTATTCTTAAAAAGCTTTATTTTTTTTTTAGATTATTCTTTATCTTTATATTATATATATTTTTTCATTTTCTATATTTTATTATAGATAGATAATTTCTTTTTTATTATATAAATATATTTATCATCTATTTATATATATAATATATATATATATTACTACTATATAACTTTTTTTATATAACTTTCTTCAGTAATTCTATTTATATCAAAAATTTAGATAAAGATTAGATAAAGAAAAGGCGCGAACTCAAAAGAGAAATAAATAAAACCACAATAATAGAAATAGAGAATCCTTTTTTTATTTTGTCTCGTCAAAACACAAGTAAAAGATCTTTTTTATTTTAATAGCCTGGCCTGGTCAGTCCCCAGCCGGGCCTTTTTTTGTTAAAGTTAAAAAGACTCATCCGATGGATTTTTAGACAAAAAGGATCCGAAATTGAAAAAAAAAATGGAATCAAATCTGCTTTTACTAATTTTATTAAGTTTTATTAAATCTACGCGTCAACGCTAGAATTTTCTAATTTTTTTTTCAGATTTTTTTTATTTCACCCCTGATTACTTTGTTCGACAAAAGATCAATTTATATGTAATAATGGCATTGTAGCGGGTATAGTTTAGTGGTAAAAGTGTGATTCGTTCCTTTAATCCCTTTAATAGTTAAAGGGTCTCTTGGTTTGATTTATTGATTTATCTTCCAATCAAAAACTTTATTTCTTAAAAGGATTTAGTCCTTTCCCTTTCAATGAAAGATTCAAGGAAGATTATAGATTCTCGTAATTTGTATCCAAAGACTCTAATCAATTGTAAATTTGGATTATGAAATTCCGAAACATAATTTTTGAATTGGATGACTATATTACAATTCAATAAGTATAACAAGAGGATCCATGGATAAAGCTAGAAAAGTTTCTTTCTAATCGTAACTAAATCTTCAGTTCTATTCGTTGTTTGGTATAGAAAAATTGAAGCAAAATAGCTATTAAACGAGAACTTTGGTTTACTAAAGACATCGACATATTATATTGTTTTAGCTCGGTAGAAACCAAATACTTTTCCTAAGGATTCCGTTAAATAGAAATAAAGAACGAAGTAACTAGAAAGATTGTTCGAGTTCTCCTGATCTATCTTCTAGAAGGATCATCTAGAAAGCAAAATTTTCTGTGAAAGCACCCAGACGGAAAAAAAAGCTAACATAGATATTATGGGTTGAATTTTGATTTCGTTCCCGTCTTTTTTTATTTGGGAATTTCTCCATCCATCATAAAGGAGCCGAATGAAACCAAAGTTTCATGTTCGGTTTTGAATTAGAGACGTTAAAAATATAAAAATGATCAATCGACGTCGACTAAAACCCTTAGCCTTCCAAGCTAACGATGCGGGTTCGATTCCCGCTACCCGCTCTAAATTGTAAATTGCCCTTATTAGAATTATAGACAATTTTCTCTATTAGAATTGTCTAATAGCAATTGTGTATTGAATTCACTTCAATACACAATTGCTAAAAAGATTTCGCACATTCTTTTTTTTTTTTTTTAACAATTGGAAAGTAAAAAAAAGCGAAAAGCGTCCATTGTCTAATGGATAGGACATAGGTCTTCTAAACCTTTGGTATAGGTTCAAATCCTATTGGACGCAATATCAATATAGATATTAATATATTGATATTTATCTATTATTTACATTTCTATATATTATATATAATATATTTTTATTCTATTTCGAAAAAAGATAAGAAAGAAATAGAATAAGAAAGAAATTCTGAATGCTTTAAGATTTAATATTAAACAGAGATTAGTTATATACTTATTTCTATTATATATATACTTAACTTATAGATAGACTTCTATTTATATTTATAGAATTTCTTAAAAATTTCATTAAAATTAATGAATAAAATTGACTAACGAATCAAAAATAAGAATGATCAATTTCGTTTCTT